ATTTATTTCCTTAATTGAATTTCGTAGGACGAAGTTCCTTAAAAACCTCTGCCTTCCTTAAAATATCCTGAACAGTTTCTGTAGGTTGAGCCCCTTTTTCAAGAAAATATAAAATAGCAGGAACATTTAAATAAGTTTGATTCTTTATCGGATCATAAAAACCTACTTTCTGAAGATCTTTTCCTTCTCTTCGGGATCGAACATCAATTGCAACGATTCGATAGACGGCTCATTGGGATAGATATAGATGAACAACACCCCCCCTAGAAACGTATAGGAAGCTTTCTCCTCGTACGGCTCGAGAAAAATGATTGATTCGAAGTTTTGTCTCTCTATGGAATTCTATCTAAGAAATGACAACTGGATCCATAAAATGATCAAAGTAATTAAAGATGTAAGTCGTTTTTTCTTCGTTCTTCCTTAAAATGAAAAAGAAATCATTCGTATTCTCATAACTCAAGTTGGATAACTTTCAAATAGTTCAAAGGAAAATCTTTCGACAATTTCATTTATTGAGCGGTCTTTCCTCCTTTTTTGTTTGTCTCGTTTAAAATTGGATTCTTCAGTCTGATCCAGTTATTAAGACAATTAAAAAAGTGTTTCCTTGTTCTGGGATCCTTTATCTTTGTTTTATTTTAAATCATTGGGTTTAAACATTACTTCGGTGCTTTTTAATCCTTTCAAAATGGCAGCAACATACCCTTTTTGCGATTTCTATGAAAAAATCCTCCAAGATGATGGATTCCCTCGTGAAACACTTTGGATCGAAAAAGTTTGATCAATTCCAATAAATTTTTTAATTAGAAACTTGCTCGAATTGGATTCTTTCGATTTCCATACCTAAGATATATTTACGAAGTTGTTTCAATTTTTTTTATTGATTGGCATTAACCCTAGATCCTTGCCCCGAGAAAGAAATTAATACTTTCGACTCGAGCTCCATCATGGACTATTTACATTATTCCAAGACAACAAAAAACGAGAGGTTCTTGTGAAACAGAACCAATGATGTCGAGCTAAGAGCACCTTCATTCCTACAAAAAATGGTGGATGTACAAATCCACAACGGATCGTGTCCTTCAAGTCGCACGTTGCTTTCTACCACATCGTTTCAAACGAAGTTTTACCATAACATTCCTCTAAGAATAAGAACCGGTATGGAATTGATTCAATTATGGAATCATGAATAGTCATTGGTTGGGCTGACGTATAAACACCATAATCTATAGTCTTTTCTCTAGCTATAGTATATAGATATAAATAATATTATAGATATAGGTGGATAAAGATTTTTCTGAAGAAGTCTTAGTAAGACCCCATCGCTAATATTAATTTGTCTAACATTAACACATTATAATATTAATTAATAAATAATTATAATATTAATTAATAAATATATATATTTATATAAATAATAGATATAAATTATATAAATAATAGATATAAATAATAATCAATAAAGACGAATAAACGAATTCTTTTTGATTCTGCATCTTCACGTGACTTAATAGGAGATAAAGATTCAGCTTCTAAGGAATGATTAAAACTATTTATCTTTCTAAATTTATTCGAAATTTAGAAAATTCCCCTTTCGACATCATTATTCCAAGAAAATTTGATATGATAGTTAAAAATAACTTTTAACTTTTAATCAGCTTAGGAAAAAAGATAAGTCTTTTTTTTTTCATCTGATTGATAAAATCCAAAGAATGGGGAGGGTTTCGTATCTATCAATTCAATCAAATACACTGAGCAATTGTCACCGTTTAGAGATATTGAAATGAACGCCTTCCCATTACTGATTAACTCCTATCTACCCCATTCTATGGGACTGATGCAGCATAATTCAAAAGAAGGGGGTGTCCTAGTCGTTTTTATTTTTACGAAATGAAAGCTGTCTAGGCACAAAGCCAAACAAGTCCAGATTAAGTCCAGTTTTTGCTCCTTTTTCTATTTTAGCCTACCTCATTGATTAAGAATTAAGAGACTTAGTGAATTTAATTATTACCAAAAACCTCCTCTTGGCGAAAAGTCAAGAAATCGACAAAAATGAAAATGAAAATGGAATCTAATTAGGCTAATTTAGGGGGTAGAGAATACGCGATAGGGAATATGGATTCTTTCGCATCTCGATTCAGTTTTTGAAAAAAAAAAACGATTCATCGAAGAAAAAAATCAGAAACAACAATCACATTCCAGCTAACATTTCGATTTTAAACAGAAACAGAACATTGTTAAAAAAGCAATCTATATTGTCAGAGAATATATATGTTCTGGGACGGAAGGATTCGAACCTCCGAATAGCGGGACCAAAACCCGTTGCCTTACCACTTGGCCACGCCCCATTTAGATTTCTATGCGATACTAATAAAGTATATTGCTGGTTTTGTTTGTTTGTCAACTCTAGCCCAAATATCTATAGAATAGATTAGATTGGTATTCGGATTTTTCTATGTTTTTGGTATGTGTAGATATAGAATTCAACTTAATTTATTGATCA